CCATAGAAATGTGTTCGCTCAAGAAAAGTTCCAAAAGATGTTAATCGTAAATAAGAGGATTGTTTACGAATAAAAACAAATAAAAATTCACATTCAAACACATAAAAATTGTATAGGAACCGAAATAGTCTTTTATTTTCTTTTGAAAAAACGTAAATGGATTTCTTCTGAGTAATGAGAAGACTATTCCAATTATGATATTCGTGAAGAAAGAATCGCAATAAATGCAAAAAGGGAACATCTTGAATCCAGCATTGAAGAATTTGAACCAAGATTTCCATATGGATGGGATGAGGTATTAGTATATCTGAGACATAATTTAAATGCGATAATTTGTCCTCTAAAAAGGGAAAAATTGAATGAATTGATCGTAAATTATGATATTTTGGTATTTCTTTTTCTTTGAAATAAGATACTAATCGCAGCGAGAATGGAATTTCTACAATAATGGAAAAACTTTCTGATATCATTTGAGAATAAAAACGAGAATAAAAAAAATTGTTGTGGGTGTGCCCAACAAATCGATTTTGGTTAGAATCATTAACCAAAGAAATCAAAGATTTCTGTTGATAGATTCGAGTAATTAAACGTTTTACAAGTGCTAAACTAGATTTATTGTCATAACCAAAAACTTCCGCGGATTCGTAAAAAATTGAAACATTTAAACCATAATCATGAGCAAGTGCATAAATATACTCCTGAAAGAGTAGCGGATATAGGAAGTGTTGTTGCCGAGATCTATCCTTTTCTAAATATCCTTGTAATTCTTCCATTGACTTACATTTCTACTTGAACCAGAAACAATAGGCATTTCTTGGATTATCAAATTATACATAGTGCAATATGGTCAGAACAGGGTATGTATTATGTATGGAAAAAATATATACCCCGGAAACAGGGAGTCCAATCAACAGATCTTTTTCCTCTCCCCTTCTATCCAATGGGTTTATCTTCGTTATAATTACCGGGGGGTCAAAAATCTTTTATTTTTGCAACCCGATCGCTCTTTTGACTTTGGAACAAATTCTTTTTGTCAGTATACTGTTTCTTCTACACATTCGTTTCCAATCCATAATAGAGAAATAGTTAGGATTTATTAAAAAAGAAAAAAAAAAAGAATCAAAGGTCCATTCACAGGAGAACCCTTCCCCGCATCAGGCACTAATTTATTTTTAACATCTAATTAGATCGGGTAATTATTCAAATTAAGAATAGAAGCTCGTTGCTTTTTTTTTTATCAGAATTGGAGCCGTAGGGCTCTATCCATTTATTCACTAGACCAACTGTAAATGTGAATTTCTTTTGCCCTCCTCCAAAAATCAAAACAAAATTTTGTAATGATCCGGTAAGAATCAACTCAAAATTCTACTAAAAAAAAATAAGAATATAATTATAAATTATAATATAATAATATAATAATAAATTATAATAAATTAATAAATATAAATTAATATTAATAAATTCTATTTTTCTTATTATTACATAAATTCTATTTTTCTTATTATTACGACATGCTATTTTTTCCATCCATTACCTTTCAGGATCAGTCGTGGTCTTATAGACTCTACCAAGAGTCTGGACGAATTCCTTGCTTCATCCAAATGTGTAAAAGATCATAGTCGCACTTAAAAGCCGAGTACTCTACCGTTGAGTTAGCAACCCAGATAAATATGATATGTAGATACGTAGATACGATCGAAATTAAAAAAATCAATTGAATTGCACTGTACTGTACAACTACGTCAAAACATTGAACTAATAAGAAATAAAATATAAAGGAAAGATTTTATGATCAATTATAAACATCAAAATAGCAAAATGAGCGGATCGAATTAAAAAACAACAGATTACCAATAGAAATGTCAAAATTTACATTTACAAGACCGCCCCTTTTTCTCAAAATTTTTGATTTTCGTTAAGAAAATACATCTTGTATAACAGTAAATCCAGCAAACCCATCATTTGACTGAAGTAAAGGAAAAACCAATAGAGGTCGGAATAAACAGATCTATTTATCTACGATCGAATTATATTTGTTCGATACACCATTGTCAATATGAATGGAATGTTGAGAAAACAAATTCAATTAATTCAATTAAATTAATAAGTAATAAGTAAATCAAATAAGTATTTGTGTTGGATTGGCACAACAAGAAACAAAGTAAATTAAGTATGAATAGAACAAGAAAAGAGCAAATTGTGGGTAAATAATTACCAAAAATAGATACTAGTTACCCTTCCTTTTTATTTAGAAATTTTGTTTTTTTTCTTTACGAAGCTCTTTCTTTAAATAATTCTGCTTTCCTTAAAATATCATGAACAGTTCCTGTAGGTTGAGCACCTTTTTCAAGGAAATAACGAATAGCAAGAACGTTTAAATAAGTTTGATTCTGTATCGGATCGTAAAAACCCACTTTTTGAAGATCTCTCCCTTCTCGTCGGGATCGAACATCAATTGCAACGATTCGATAGATCGCTCATTGGGATAGATGTAGATAAATAATACCCCCCCCCTAGAAACGTATAGGAGGTTTTCTCCTCATACGGCTCGAGAAAAAATGATTCTAATATTTCTGTATATTCTGTATATAATGGCAAATAGATCCGTAAAATCATGAATTAGACTATGATTTGAGTTGTTTTTTGTTCTTACTTACAGAAAAAAGAAATATCATTCGTACTCATAACTCAAGTTGGGTAATTTTGAAAAAGTTCGAAGGTAAATCCTTAGGCATTTCTTGAGTCGTCTCTAACCTCTCTTGTTTGTCTCGTCTCTATTTTTACTCCTCATTATAATAAAATAATAAAATTTTTGAGACAATTGAAAATAGTGTTTCCTTGTTCCGGAATCCTTTCTCTTTGCTTTGTAAAATCATTGGGTTTAGACATTACTTCGGTGATCTTTACTCCTTTTTTTTTTTCAAAATGGCAGCAACATACCTTTTGTTTTTTGTTATTTCTTTCTATGGAAAGATAATACGAACGATTGATTCCCTTGTAATATAATACACTTTACATTTTAATAGAAAAGTTTTACTTTACCAATTCCAACAAAGTTGACTTTTTTATTGCATTTCAAACTTGTTCGAATTTTAACCCTTCGATTTCCATTTCTATATTGAGGATATACTTACAAAGTTGGTCTAACTTATTAATTGTTACTAACCCTAGATTCTTCCCCCCGATAAATGAATCAATACTTTTTGTTCGAGCTCCATCATGTACTATTCCTTTCCTATTTACCAACCCAACACAAATTAGGTTCCTAGCAGGAACAGAACAAACTATGTCGATTCAAGAGCATCTTCATTCCTATAGAGAATGGTGGGTATAAGAATCCACAGCGAATCATGTCCTTCAAGTCGCACGTTGCTTTCTACCACATCGTTTCAAACGAAGTTTTACCATAACAACATTCCTCTAATTAAAAATTGAATTTTGAACCGGTATGGAATTGATTCAATATGGAATCATGAATAGTCATTGGCTCAACGGTATATAATACTTTCTATGTATCTATGGATAGATAAATGGATAGATATAGATAAATAGTTATCCGGAAAAGTCTTAGAAAGGTTTTAAGTTATTTCGCCCCATATTCTATCCTATGAATGAAACAGATTTCTAAAAAAGAGGAATATACTGAAGTCTTATTTACATCTTCAACAGATCGTTCGGAATGGTGAATCATGAAAAAAAAGATCCTATTTTTCTCGAACAAATAAATTCGAAACCTCAAAAGAATGGCCCTTAATGGATTTCCAATCCCGGATGGATTTCCAATTCCGGACCAAAATCGGTTATTAACCAAATATAAGCTAGTCCGATGACTCGAAAAGGTCGGAAGTTTCTCTATAATATAGATTTTTCACAATAGATTTTTCACACTTCTTCGAGTACAAAGGTTCATAAAAATGAAGTCAAAATAAAAATCGTTTTTTGTTTTCATGAGTATGGAATAGAAAAGGTCTCGTGTAAGGTAAGATAAGATTAAAGTCGTTATTCTTTCTTTCATCTGAAAGAGAAAATAAGAATCAAGAATAACTCTAATCTTTTCGTATCCATCATATACAACGAGCAGTTATTACCGGGGGTAATCATGGGTATTTAAAGAATCACAGACCCTTTTGACTTAACCAAAGAGCCGCTATTACTGAAATAGAACAATACGATAACAATACATAATATATATTATATATACATAGGACTTGTTCATTTTATATTATAATTATAATTATACAGACGGATTTTTTTTACTTCAGGTTCAATAATCTTTCCACCAATTCCAATAAAGTAAAGCAAATGGAATATATAAATTTCCATCCATTTAATCGTTACATTACATTGATTTCCAATTATTCATTTGAATAAGATAATATACAAAAAAAATGGCATCCGGATCAATTCGTTTTTCCCATTTTTTCCCAGCTTTAGAAGTTTTAAGACGAACGATGAAATAAATGAAATTCATACCAAAAATTACGTAATCTTTAGTCTCCACATAAAGTGTGGAATTGGGATACACCGTTTATTTTCTTTAGGCTTTCCTTGGGGAATAGAAAAAGGCTTTTTTTTTTATTCGATTCAGAATGCATCATGCGAGAATTCCCATTTCATGGATATGGAACACAAAGTTTCCCTAAGTAACTTACTTCAATATGAATATGAGTAGTAGTACAAGTATACTCTGAATGGGAATGATACACCCCAATTCTTTTTTGAATTAAGAATTCAAAGAAATATCTTTATTTCTACCCGTACACTCGATCACGTTTGTGAGAAACCAAACGAAAGAAAAGATATAATTCTTAGACTTATTCATATTTCTAGAATTCAGAACAAAAGGCGGGATCACATTATATCCAAATATCCAAAATTAAACAGAAAATTGTTAAAGAGAAGAATCTTTCGTTTCTGATGGAGACGATCTGGGACGGAAGGATTCGAACCTCCGAATAACGGGACCAAAACCCGTTGCCTTACCGCTTGGCCACGCCCCATTTAGATTTATAATTTATATTCGACAAAGACTAATATTGGTATTGGTCATTCGTCAATCCCAACCAAAATACATATGAAATACATTGCTGCTAGGATTCAACACATGGAAATATAGAATAAAAAAAATTATTGATCATTACATAAAATTCAATTAAGATATTGTATGAAACTTAAATTCCTTGTATTCTCATTTGAGAATGAAAGGAAAGATTTTTGATTTGGGAGAGTTCGAAGAAAAAGAGGGGTTTTTGACCCGCCTTCTCGTTTTTCCCTAAGAAAAAGAACTCAACCAAAATCAAATTTTCTAATCTACAAGAATGAAATGTTTGTTATGCTTAATATCTTTAGTTTAATCTGTATCTGTCTTAATTCTACCCTCTATTCGAGTAGTTTTTTCTTCGGCAAATTGCCCGAGGCTTATGCCTTTTTCAATCCAATCGTAGATGTTATGCCTGTCATACCTGTACTATTTTTTCTCTTAGCCTTTGTTTGGCAAGCTGCTGTAAGTTTTCGATAAAATTTTTAATGCTCCACAAAATTCATGATTTATCCGAAAAAAAAATTCGAAAAATTGATAAGATCAGATAAGTTTTACATTATGAACCCTCGATTCAAAAATGGAAATTCTTGTATATTGAATAACCGCAGTGACAAATTTGGATCAACTTATTTCCTCGTTCTGACCTTCCAGTAAACAAGGACTTTCTAAGGACCCCACAATACCAAATAATGATATGGCCAAAAATTTTTGGTAATGAAGAAATCCGAATCTTTCTTTTCTTATTACAAATAAATTCGTGAAAATTACTTTTTTTTTTTCAAGAAAAGACTTCATTTTTGGGGTGTTATGTCAAAATAGTGTATATGATAAAAAATAGGCAATCTATTTCCTTTTTCCAAAAAAAGAATCTTGGAGATTGTGTAATGCTTACTCTCAAACTCTTCGTTTACACAGTAGTGATATTTTTTGTTTCTCTCTTCATCTTCGGATTCTTATCTAACGATCCGGGCCGTAATCCCGGACGCGAGGAATAAAAAAAAGATTTTGAGTTTTTCTTTAGTTTTTTATGTATTCCATACATTTACCTATGATGAAAAAATCAAGGGATTGAAATTTGAAAAATTTGGAAAGTCTGAAGTGATCAGAGGGAGCGGAGAGAGAGGGATTCGAACCCTCGGTACAAATAACTCGTACACCGGATTAGCAATCCGCCGCTTTAGTCCACTCAGCCATCTCTCCCAATTCCAAATTTTGAATTTTTTATGTGATGTGACACGTGAAGTAAAAAAGATTAAAAAAAACCTCGTTTTCTTTCTTTATTAGAATTTTATTATAATTATAAGTATAAGGATAAAATAACGCTAATATAATAATATATTAATATAATATAATAATAATATATTCTAAATAAATAATAAATATTATTAAATATTAAAATAGATAAGATATCTACGAATTTGATCAGTAATTCAATTCAGATAATGTAATGATTTGAAACGGATATCAATAGAATAGATATAGAAAGAATACCTTACTTCTTTGATTACTTCTTTTATTTTGTAAGAAAAGTGCATTCCCCCGGCCTGGTTAAGTACTGGCCGGGCCATTACATTACTTCTGATGAATCATTTCATAGATCAAACGATTTAATTATTTTTGATTTGATATCAAATCAAAAATACTTGCTTGTTATTGAAGTTATTGAAGCAACAAGAAAGCCAATTTCCATCCCTATTCCTATGATAGAAGTTTATTAGTATTATTAATACTATGGAAATAATATAACTATAGAATATGAAAGAATATGAATATTTTTCACATTCTTATTAAGTATTTTAAGTTAAGATTTTTTTGTTATTAGTATTTTTTTTTCTCAATTTACTTAATTACTTAACTGGAAAAGAACACATACATATATTAAATATTAAACAATATCAAAAATGAAACACACATATGTTATATTATAATATAACATATATAACATAACTCATTTATTTGTTCAAGGGACAAGCTTTATTTGAACATTTGAGATCCAATCGATCCGAATTCAAATTCATAAAATCCGGCAGTTGAAGGGAAAGTTGAAAACAAAAAAAGAAATGCGGAATTCGTCATTTCTATGGTCCAGCTTCAATAACTCCTTCGATTCGGGACTGTCAGTAATGACTTCCAGCAAGTGAAAAGTTATACTTTTCACTTTATACTTTTCACTTTATCTTTATATATTAATTATTAAAATTATATTATATAATTATATTTATATATATTATATATTATTATTATTATATATTATTATTATTATATTATTTATTATATTATTTATATTTATATATATTTATATATTTATAATATTTATATATTTATATATATTATTATTATATTTATATATATTATTATATTATTTATTATTATTATATTTATATATATTATTATATTATTATTTATTATTATTTATTTATATTAATATTAATAATATTAAGAATATTAAGATTAAGTTA